TAGGCCCATAGATAAAAAACCCACTTTTTTACGATTACGGGGTTTATTGGAATATGAAATTCAACCCTGGAAATACAGGATCCCAATTTTTTTTACTACCCGGAGCTTCGATACATTTCGAAATCGAGAGATGTCTACCGGAGGAGGTTCTATCAGACAACAATTAGCCAATCTAGATTTACGACTGATTATAGATTATTCATTGGTAGAATGGAAAGAATTGGAGGAAGAGGAATCCACAGGGAATGAATGGGAAGATCGAAAAGTTGGAAGAAGAAAAGATTTTTTGCTTAGACGCATGGAATTGGCTAAGCATTTTATTCGAACAAATATAGAACCAAAATGGATGGTTTTGTGTCTATTACCAGTTCTTCCTCCTGAGTTGAGACCAATCTATCATATAGATGAGGATAAACTAGTGACCTCGGATATTAATGAAATCTATAGAAGAATTATCTATCGGAATAATACTCTTACAGATCTATTAACAACAAGTATAGCTACACCAGAAGAATTAATAATATCTCAGGAAAAATTGCTACAAGAAGCCGTGGATGCACTTCTTGATAATGGAATCTGCGGACAACCAATGAGGGATGATCATAATAGAATTTACAAGTCGCTTTCAGATGTAATTGAAGGCAAAGAAGGAAGAGTTCGCGAGACTCTGCTTGGTAAACGAGTCGATTATTCAGGGCGGTCAGTGATTGTCGTGGGCCCTTCACTTTCATTACATCGATGTGGATTGCCTCGCGAAATTGCAATAGAACTTTTCCAGGCATTTGTAATTCGTGACCTAATTAGAAAACATCTTGCTTCGAACATAGGAGTTGCTAAGAGTCAAATTCGGAAAAAAAAACCTATTGTATGGGAAATACTTCAAGAAATTCTGGATGACCATCCTGTATTGCTGAATAGAGCGCCTACTCTGCATAGATTAGGTATACAGGCATTCCTCCCCGTTTTAGTGGAAGGGCGTGCTATTTGTTTACATCCATTAGTTTGTAAGGGCTTCAATGCAGACTTTGACGGGGATCAAATGGCTGTTCATGTGCCTTTATCTTTAGAGGCTCAAGCAGAGGCACGTTTACTTATGTTTTCTCATATGAATCTTTTGTCTCCAACTATTGGAGATCCCATTTCTGCACCAACTCAAGATATGCTTAGTGGACTCTATGTCTTAACGAGTGGAAATCGTCGGGGTATTTGTGTAAATAGGTATAATCCATGTAATCGTAGAAACTATCAAAATGAAGATAATAACTATAAGTATACAAAAAAAAAAGAACCCTTTTTTTGTAATGCCTATGATGCAATTGGAGCTTATCGGCAAAAACGAATCAATTTAGGTAGTCCTTTGTGGCTGCGGTGGCGACTAGATCAACGTGTTATTGCTGCAAGAGAAGCTCCTATCGAAATTCACTATGAATCTTTGGGGACCTATTATGAGATTTATGGACACTATCTAATAGTAAGAAGTATAAAAAAAGAAATTCTTTATATATATATTCGAACCACTCTTGGTCATATTTCTCTTTATCGAGAAATAGAAGAAGCCATACAGGGGTTTTGGCAGGGCTGTTATAATTCTATGCTACCAGCGCGAATTCGAGTCTCACCGGGTTAACTAGGACTAGAAATGCGGAATTTCTACGTGAATCAAGATCTAGAAAAGGAAGTTTTCCAATCACTGACTCAAACCCATTGTCAAATTCTACTCAGCGCAACGCAATATGGAGGTACTGATGGCAGAACGGCCCACTCAGGTCTTTCACAATAAAGTGATAGACGGAACTGCCATGAAACGACTTATTAGTCGATTTATTGATCACTATGGAATAGGATATACATCACATATCCTGGATCAAGTAAAGACTCTGGGTTTCCGACAAGCGACCGCCGCATCCATTTCATTAGGAATTGATGATCTTTTAACAATACCTTCTAAAAGATGGCTCGTTCAAGACGCTGAACAACAAAGTGTTCTTTTGGAAAAACACCATCATTATGGGAATGTACACGCGGTAGAAAAATTACGTCAATCAATCGAGATATGGTATGCCACAAGTGAATATTTGCGACAAGAAATGACTCCTAATTTTCGGATGACCGATCCTTTTAATCCAGTCCATATAATGTCTTTTTCGGGAGCCAGAGGAAATGCGTCTCAGGTACATCAATTAGTAGGTATGAGAGGATTAATGTCGGATCCCCAAGGACAAATGATTGATTTACCCATTCAAAGCAATTTACGCGAAGGACTCTCTTTAACAGAATATATTATTTCTTGCTACGGAGCCCGTAAAGGAGTTGTGGATACCGCTATCCGAACATCAGATGCAGGATATCTCACGCGCAGACTTGTTGAAGTAGTGCAACACATTGTTGTACGTCGAACAGATTGTGGCACCGTTCGCGGTATTTCTGTAAGTCCTCGAAATGGAATGATGGCGGACAGGATTTTTATCCAAACATTAATTGGCCGTGTATTAGCAGATGATATATATATAGGTTCGCGATGCATTGCTACTAGAAATCAAGATATTGGGGTTGGACTTGTCAATAGATTCATAACTTTTAGAGCACAACCAATCTCTATTCGAACCCCCTTTACTTGTAGGAGTACATCTTGGATTTGTCAATTATGTTATGGCCGGAGTCCAGCTCATGACGACCTGGTCGAATTGGGAGAAGCTGTAGGTATTATTGCAGGTCAATCTATTGGAGAACCGGGTACTCAATTAACATTAAGAACTTTTCATACTGGCGGAGTATTCACAGGGGGTACTGCAGAACATGTGCGAGCCCCTTTTAATGGAAAAATAAAATTCAATGAGGATTTGGTTCATCCGACACGTACACGTCATGGACATCCTGCTTTTCTATGTTCTAGAGACTTATATGTAACTATTGAGAGTGAAGATATTATACACAATGTGTGTATTCCGCCCAAAAGTTTTCTTTTAGTTCAAAACGATCAATATGTAGAATCAGAACAAGTCATTGCTGAGATTCGCGCGAGAACATCCACTTTGAATTTGAAAGAGAAGGTTCGAAAACATATTTATTCTGACTCAGAGGGCGAAATGCACTGGAATACCGATGTGTACCATGCACCTGAATTTACATATGGTAATATTCATCTCTTACCAAAAACAAGTCATTTATGGATATTATTAGGGGAGCCCTGGAGATCTAGTCTAGGCCCCTGTTCGATCCACAAGGATCAAGATCAAATGAACGCTTATTCTCTTTCTGTTAAGCGAAGATATATTTCTAACCCCTCAGTAACTAATAATCAAGTGAGACACAAATTTTTTAGTTCGTATTTTTCTGGTAAAAATAAAAAAGGAGATAGGATTCCTGATTATTCAGAACTTAATCGAATGACATGTACTGGTCGTTGTAATCTCAGATATCCGGGCATTCTCGACGGGAATTCTGATTTATTGGCAAAGAGGCGAAGAAATAGAGTCATCATCCCACTCGACTCGATTCAAGAAGGCGAGAACCAACTAATACCTTCTTCAGGTATCTCAATTGAAATCCCCAGAAATGGTATTCTCCGTAGAAATAGTATTCTTGCTTATTTCGATGATCCTCGATATATAAGAAAGAGCTCGGGACTTACTAAATATGAGACTAGAGAGCTGAATTCAATCGTCAACGAAGAGAATTTGGTTGAGTATCGAGGAGTCAAGGTATTTTGGCCAAAATATCAAAAGGAAGTCAATCCATTTTTTTTTATTCCCGTGGAAGTCCACATTTTGGCCGAATCTTCTTCCATAATGGTACGGCACAATAGTATTATTGGGGTAGATACACAAATCACTTTAAATAGAAGAAGTCGGGTAGGTGGATTGGTCCGAGTGAAGAAAAAAGCAGAAAAAATTAAACTGATAATCTTTTCTGGAGATATCCATTTTCCTGGAAAGACAAATAAGGCATTCCGATTGATACCACCGGGAGGGGGAAAACAAAATTCCAAAGAATACAAAAAATTGAAAAATTGGCTCTATATCCAACGAATGAAACTTTCCAGGTATGAAAAAAAGTATTTTGTTTTGGTTCAACCCGTAGTCCCATATAAAAAAACGGATGGTATAAATTTAGGAAGACTTTTCCCAGCGGATCTCTTGCAGGAAAGTGATAATCTACAACTTCGAGTTGTCAATTATATCCTTTATTACGACCCAATTCTTGAAATTTGGGACACAAGTATTCAATTAGTTCGGACTTGTTTAGTGTTGAATTGGGACCAAGACAAAAAGATCGAAAAGGCCTGTGCTTCCTTTGTTGAAATAAGGACAAATGGTTTGATTAGAGATTTTCTAAGAATCGACTTAGCGAAGTCACCTATTTCATATACCGGAAAAAGGAACGATCTGCCGGGTTCAGGATTGATCTCTGAGAATGGATCAGATCGCGCTAATGGCAATCCGTTTTCTTCCATTTATTCCTATTCCAAGGCAACGATTCAAGAATCCCTTAATCCAAACCAAGGAACTATTCATACATTGTTGAATCGAAATAAGGAATCTCAATCTTTGATAATTTTGTCATCATCCAATTGTTCTCGAATAGGCCCATTCAACGATGTAAAATATCCCAATGTGATAAAAGAATCAATCAAAAAGGACCCCCTAATTCCAATTAGGAATTCGTTGGGCCCCTTAGGAACAGGCTTTCCAATTTATCATTTCGATTTATTTTCCCATTTAATAACCCATAATCAGATCTTGGTAACGAACTATTTGCAACTTGACAATTTAAAACAGATTTTTCAAATACTTAAATATTATTTACTGGATGAAAATGGTAAAATTTATAATCCCTATTCATGCAGTAACATCATTTTGAATCCATTCAAATTGAATTGGTATTTTCTCCATTACAATTATTGTGAAGAGACATCTACAATCGTTAGTCTTGGGCAGTTTCTTTGTGAAAATGTATGTATAGCCAAAAAAGGACCGCATTTAAAATCAGGTCAAGTTCTA